GAAAAATTGGAGTGATAGTGTTAGTTATAGTTTCAGTAATGTTGATTATTTATTTGGTATCAGGGATATTTGGAGTTTGATCTCTGATGACACTTTTTTAGTTAGGGATAGTAATGGTGACAATTATTCCGTATATTTTGATATTGAAAATCATAGTTTTGAGATTGACAATGATAGTTCTTTTCTGAGTGAATTAGAAGGTTTTTTTTCTAGTTTTTTGAATAGGGGGTCTAAGAGAAACAATCACTACTATTATCATTCCATGTATGATACTCAATCTAGTTGGACTAATCACATTAATAGTTGCATTAATAGTTATCTTCGTTTTGAAGTCAGTATTAATAGTTCCATTTCAGGTGGTACTGACAATTACAGTGACAGTTACATTTATAGTTTCATTTGTACTGAAAATGTAAGTGGTAGTGAAAGTGGAAGTTGTAGTATAAGAACTCGTACTAATGGCAGTGATTTCAATATAAGAGGAAGATCTAATGATTTCGATATAAATAAAAAATACAGACATTTATGGGTTCAATGCGAAAATTGTTATGGATTAAATTATAAAAAACTTCTTAGGTCAAAAATGAATATTTGTGAACAGTGTGGATATCATTTGAAAATGAGTAGTTCAGATAGAATCGAACTTTCGATTGATTCGGGCACTTGGGATCCTATGGATGAAGATATGGTTTCTATGGACCCCATTCAATTTCATTCAGAAGAGGAACCTTATAAAGATCGTATCGATTCTTATCAAAGAAAGACAGGTTTAACTGAAGCTGTTCAAACAGGCATAGGTCAACTAAACGGTATTCCCGTAGCAATTGGGGTTATGGATTTTCAATTCATGGGAGGTAGTATGGGATCTGTAGTAGGTGAGAAAATCACTCGTTTGATTGAGTATGCTACTAATCGATCTCTACCTGCCATTATTGTGTGTGCTTCTGGAGGAGCACGCATGCAAGAAGGAAGTTTGAGCTTGATGCAAATGGCTAAAATATCTTCTGCTTCATATGATTACCAATCCACTAAAAAGTTATTCTATGTATCAGTCCTTACATCTCCTACAACCGGTGGAGTAACAGCCAGTTTTGGTATGTTGGGAGATATCATTATTGCTGAACCTAATGCGTACATTGCATTTGCGGGTAAAAGAGTAATTGAACAAACATTGAATAAGACAGTACCCGATGGTTCACAAGCGGCTGAGTATTTATTCCATAAAGGCTTATTCGACCCAATCGTACCACGTAATCCTTTAAAAGGTGTTCTAAGTGAGTTATTTCAGCTCCATGGTTTCTTTCCCTTGAATCAAAATTCCAAAAATTAAAGTATAGCACTAGATTCAGTTATTTTATTTGTAGCGAACAAGTATTTAGTTCATCGTAATAAAAAAAAACTAAGAAAAATGTTCTTTGGTGATATAAGTTACACTTTCTAGTAAGAGTCAGAAGTTTCGGATAATTTTTTTTCTTCCAGATCCAGATCTATTTTTTATCTTACCCCTATTCATGATTAGGTATTATGAACCTCTACCAACAGGATAAAATAAAAAAGTGAATTTCTCTTTCCGAGGAATTCTAATTTGGGGAAATAAAAAGAATTTTATCTGGCTATCTTACGTATTAATTAAGATAGACAATAATGAAAAAAAGAATATCAAAATAAAAAGAAATATCAAATATGGAAATGGAATAAAATAATTTCTATATCTATCGCATTTTTACTATGAATCCCAGTTTGTTGGATCGTATTATTTAGAGTCGCGAATTCATAATGAACTTAATTTTCATAAGAAAACTCCTTTTTAATAAGAAACTCCTTATTAGATTAGAAAGAAAGATAGAAAGAACATAAGGATGGGAGAAGAAGAATAATAAAATTTGTAAAAGAAGATTATCCTATCTATATTCGTGTAGAAAGATGAATAGGTACACTTAATTTAGTTATACATTTTTGCACTTATTTTCTATCCTTTTTTTTATTTTCTTTTTTTTTATTTTATTAATATTTTAATATTAAATTAAAATATTATTTTTATATTTACTTAATTGTTTATATATACTTAGTAGTATTATATTATTTTTGAATATTATTATTCAAACTTCATATTATATAAAATATTATATAAAATACAATAGTCAATATTACTTAATATTACTTATAATAGATATACTTATCATATCATAAGATATCTTTCTAATAGATACAAATATATAGATACAAATATTAAATCGAGGCACCCATTCTATGACAGATCTCAACTTACCCTCTATTTTTGTGCCTTTAGTGGCCCTAGTATTTCCGGCAATTGCAATGGCTTCTTTATCTCTTCATGTCCAAAAAAATAAGATTGTCTAGATCCAATGGGACCAAATCTTATCAATTTATTTCAACACTGTATCATAATACAGATATTTATTTAGTGCAATATGGTACGATAGGTGGTTCTTTCCACACACAAATGAAAGAACTGTTATGCATGCGGATACATGATATCTGCATAAATGCATGTATATATATGCAGGGTATAGCTGGTTAAAAACGGAACGGATCAGTAATTTAATAGAAAGTCAATGTATCTAACCAATTACTCCACATCAGAATAGTGCTAGTTGATGAAAGTTACTTCGGGATCAAGAAAGGTAAAGTCAAATTTGGGTTATTCTCTCAATTCCAATCGAATGCAACTGGATCTAGTATAGTATGAATTGGCGATCAGAACATATATGGATAGAACTTATAAGGGGGTCTCGAAAAACAAGTAATTTTTGCTGGGCCTGTATCCTTTTTTTAGGTTCACTAGGATTCTTAGCGGTTGGAACTTCCAGTTATCTTGGTAGGAATCTGATATCCGTATTTCCATCTCAGCAAATTCTTTTTTTTCCACAAGGAATCGTGATGTCTTTTTACGGGATCGCAGGTCTATTCGTTAGCTCCTATTTGTGGTGCACAATTTTGTGGAATGTAGGTAGTGGTTATGACCGATTCGATATAAAAGAAGGAATTGTGTGCATTTTTCGTTGGGGATTTCCTGGAATAAATCGTCGCATCTTCCTTCGCTTCCTTATGAGAGATATCCAATCAATCAGAATTGAGGTTAAAGAGGGTCTTTATCCTCGTCGTGTCCTTTATATGGAAATCAGAGGTCAAGGGGCCATTCCCTTGACTCGTACTGATGAGAATTTTACTCCACGAGAAATTGAACAAAAAGCTGCCGAATTGGCCTATTTCTTGCGCGTACCAATTGAAGTATTTTGAAATGAATTGAACACAATAAAGAATAAATGTTTTCTCGGCATGGGGGAAGGAACTTGCTAATTCCTTTTTTAATACAATTGAAGTCTTTTTGGAATGTTCATTCGAACAAAACATGTTAGATTATTCTATTTCCTCCTTCCTTTGTCGTGGCGACTCCCATCCCATAGAATAAAACAAAAAAGCAGGAGGGCGTATATGGAATAACTATAATAAACTATACTATAATTAAGAAAAGAAGAAATTTTTGTATACCATTTGTATACCAAAAGTATTTCGTATGCGTATGGATCCCAACTCAATTCTTTTCTACTAGAAAATTTCTACTAGAAAAAAAGGCTAATCTAATAAGTAGGGATTCATCAAATATATCCGAACATGTATTTCGTAATACGGAATTCATCTCATCTTTTTAGGCCCAAAATTTTGATGATACCCTTTTTTTTCCTTGGTTGTGGCTAGACGGTGAAACATTTCGAAATAATTAACTGAGGGGGGTTTTCGTTTCGAAATCCGATTCGTTATTTTAAGTGGGTTTTCGAGTATTCATAGAAAGGAACAAATGAAGATGAAATTGCTTCGAATTTGCCCAATTGAGATATCTGGGAATAATATTGATTTTGCATTTTTATCCGAAAAGGACGGACCCTTATCCCATTTCTATATTCCTTCTAGATCCAAGAACTAAACTCAATTTTTACACAAAAATTGGAATGAATAGACCCATAGGTTCAATACCTTGTTATAGAACTCGTGCTTCAGAGAAATATCATATAGAGTCAACGAATGAAGCAGGTTCATTAACAATTAAATTCACAGATAAAAAATGAAAAAAAAGAAAGCATTGCCTTCTTTCCCATATCTTGTATCTATAGTATTTTTGCCCTGGTGGATCTCTCTCTCATTTAATAAATGTCTGGAACTTTGGGTTACTAATTGGTGGAATACCTGGCAATCCGAAACTCTCTTGAATGATATTCAAGAGAAAAACGTTCTAGAAAGATTCATAGAATTAGAAGAACTCTTTCTGTTGGACGAAATGATAAAGGAGTACCCGGAGACACATATACAAAAACTTCGTATAGGAATACACAAGGAAACGATACAATTGGTCAAAACACACAATGAATATCATCTCCATATCATTTTGCATTTCTCGACAAATATAATTTCTTTCGCTATTCTAAGTGGTTATTTTATTTTGGGTAATGAGGAACTTGTCATTCTTAATTCTTGGGTTCAGGAATTCCTCTATAACTTAAGTGACACAATAAAAGCTTTTTCGATTCTTTTAGTTACTGATTTATGGATTGGATTTCACTCGACTCATGGTTGGGAACTAATAATTGGTTCGTTCTACAACGATTTTGGATTGGCTCATAACGATCAAATTATATCTGGTCTTGTTTCCACTTTTCCAGTTATTCTAGATACAATTGTGAAATATTGGATTTTCCATTATTTAAATCGTGTATCTCCTTCGCTTGTAGTCATTTATCATTCAATGAATGAATGAAGAACTCATTTGATCTACTGATATCAATCAAATAAATCAGAATCTTTCTTCCTTTATAAAGAAAGCATTTTGAATCTTACTTAATTCTTTATATTTTATTTTTACCGGTTCAAGGTATTCGTTCTATATTCCAGTACAACTATTCCAGTACAATGACAGACTCGTGCATAGGGAACTAGTAAAGTTCCCTATCTAATTTATTGTAGAAATTCCGAGATCTATGATT